CTAATTTGTTTTTTTATTCCTAACTACGTTCTTTTTCTCGTAAAACTGAGGGGTAAAAAAAACAATAAAAAATCAAATCGCACCATCTCTGTAATAGGTAAATGCCTTTTTTTCTCCTGAAGTTGTCGGAATTATTCGTAATAAAATATTGGCTACAATTGAAAAGGTCTTATCAATAAAATTTCCATTTATTCGAGATCTAGGCATAATTAGCAATTCATTCTATAATTCTTCTCATCCCCCTTTGAGGAAAACGATTCCACAAAAAAAGGAAAGGAATTGTACAGTACAAAATAACATAAAAACAAACTAATTGGAAAAAATGTGGTGTCCCCCTTTTGGACAAAGATGAAATGAAATAGTTGAATAAGATTAGATTTCATTCCAATTTCGTAGTATACCAATGACTATTACTATTTCATCTAAGTTGAATAACCAAGTTTCCTATGGATTTTGATAAGTCGAGAAGCTTTGATTTGGTTATGATCCAAAAAGGAAAAGAATGGAATAATCATTCCATGATAAAATCAAATTCAAATTTCAAATAAAGTAACCATCCTTTTTGTTTGCATAACGTGTATGTGCCGTGCCACACCATACAATTGAAATCGAAAGATTCATCGGACGATTCATGAATTCCATGGGTTAGCTGATGAAAGAAGTTTTTGTTGATAAATATCAAATTGGAAATAAATTTCTTCTTATGGAACCATCAGGCGGTCATACATGTACTACAATTAAGATGAAGGACTCGCTATTCATTCGGGTAAATAATAACATTCTGTAGGAGAGATGGCCGAGTGGTTCAAGGCGTAGCATTGGAACTGCTATGTAGACTTTTGTTTACCGAGGGTTCGAATCCCTCTCTCTCCGCTTCTTTTCATTCATCAACGTTACCGACTACAATGTATCAAATCAAATAAGAATTGATATCTTTATTCTAACGGTAAGACCCTTAATTTACTTCTTTAATAGAGATTATCTATCCCTAATTAATCCCTGTTATAGGTAAAATACAAATAAAAATATCGTATTTATATTGAAAATAATAAATCCTATTGCCGATCCTTTTTTGATACGTGAATAAGACAGGGCACAAGGTACTCTATTACTTCAGCGAAAGGAGTCGAAATTGGTATGAACCTTGCTTTTTTATTTTCGTTAGAATCAAGTCTGACGGGAATAATATTCTACGACCAACAACTCATTTATTTTCAGACCAATCCATTTACTATCTATTATTTGATTTACAAATCCTTTATATTGTAAGGAGTCAATAGTCAAATGGTTTGGCAATTCCCCGTGGGGGGATGAAACAAGATAATTTTGAATCAGAGCTTTCGATCTTTCTTTATCCTTCGTAGTAATAATATCTCGGGGTTTGCAACGATAACTTGGTATATCCACTATACGACCATTAACTAAAATGTGTCTATGGTTAACTAATTGTCTGGCTCCAGGAATGGTCGAAGCCATACCTAATCGAAAAAGGATGTTATCCAAACGCATCTCAAGTAGTTGTAGTAAAACCTGGCCTGTTGACCCTTTGGCTTTTCCAGCAATATGCACATATTTAAGTAATTGTCGCTCTGTCAGACCATAATGAAAACGCAATTTCTGTTTCTCTTCTAAACGAATACGATATTGTGATCTTTTTCCAGAGCGCAATTGATTTTGAAGATCACTTCTGGATCTGGGTTTTTTACTAGTGAGTCCCGGTAAAGCCCCCAGCCGGCGTATTTTTTTGAAACGAGGTCCTCGGTAACGAGACATATAAAGGCTCCTTTTTGATTCACTTTCATTTGACAAAAATATATAAATTCAGACTGAACTAAAGGATCAGCAAAGCAAAACTCAATTTACTAAAGTCCTACAAAACAAAATAAAATAAATATTAGAAATATTCGGATTTTTTGTATATATAGGAAATTAAAGCGAAGGTTACGTTTTCCAATTTCTTATGTAGAGATCTAATTGTTCTAGTCAACTTTTTTATTCATAGCTATAGCTGCAAGTTACCATGACATAATAGATTGGCGACCCAACATTTAGAGAAAGCGAGAGTAGAGATTTTCAATCATGGAAAGAAAAAATTGATAAAGAAAAAGAGCCGGCTATCGGAATCGAACCGATGACCATCGCATTACAAATGCGATGCTCTAACCTCTGAGCTAAGCGGGCGGATATAAAAGCAATATTGTATAGGAATAAAGTAAACTATTGGATCTTAGCTATTACCTAGTGATTCTCTTTTTATTTCATTTCTTAGTTATCTAAATTTCTTCTATTTTTTAGTTATTAGTTAGATATTTTCATTCTATTTAGAATAGGAAATAGAAAAGAAAACTATTTAGATCTAGATAAATTAGATATCTAAATAGAAATAGATATTCAATTCCATATTCAATATTCCTATATCTATATATAGGATATGTATGATTGATGTATTATATTAGGATATGTATCCTATCAAAATATATATGAAAATAAATATCAATATATCAATGAAATGAGAATTAAAAATGAAAAAAAAAAAAAAGAAGGAATATCGACCGTTCCACTATTACAAACTGCACTGTAAAAATTAAGGAGGAGGAAAGGCATATATAGAGATGTGGGATATATCTATCCATATTGAATTGCGGATACATCAATGATAGAATCATTTCGTATTGAAAAAAAATAGGGTTCATCCAATAGAGATGAAATGATATAATATAGAATTAGAGGGTGGGCAAAAAAAGAAAATAGCAGCATAAACTTTTTCAATATAGGAATCATTACCTAATGAGTGCCAAGATAAATGAAAGAGGTGGATGGAATTACAACTGGATCCTTGTCTAAAAAGAAGGGGATATGGCGAAATTGGTAGACGCTACGGACTTGATTGGATTGAGCCTTGGTATGGAAACCTGCTAAGTGGTAACTTCCAAATTCAGAGAAACCCTGGAACTAAAAAAGGGCAATCCTGAGCCAAATCTTTGTTTTGTTTGTTTTGAGAAAAAACGATGGAAAATCAGAATAAAAAGGGATAGGTGCAGAGACTCAATGGAAGCTGTTCTAACGAATGAAATTGACTATGCATTGATTACGTTACGTTAGTAGCTAAAATCCTTTCTATCGAAATGACAAAAAGGATAACCTTATATACCTAATGCGTACGTATACATACTGACATAGTAAATGATGAATCACAACCCAAATCTTATATCGAATCCTATTCTGTATCTCTATATAGTAAAATAGAAATCTTCTATTTCTATTATTCTCTATATATTCTATTAGATTCTAATAAGAATTAGATGAATAATCTATCTATTTATTCATTCTATTATTCTAATTATTCTAAATAATATTTCTATATGATGTTCTATATTCTTTAATTTCTTATTTATATTACTATTAATATGAGTAATAGTATGAGATAAGGATCTATAGAAACCCTCTCTTTCTATTCTCTATTAATTAGAATGCTAGAGATCAAAAAATATATGAAAAATTGAAGAGTTATTTCAATTCCAATTTTAGTTGAAAAAAAAATTGAATTTGAATATTCAGTGATCAAATGATTCATTTCAGAGTTTGATAGATCTTTTGAAGATTAATCGGACGAGAATAAAGAGAGAGTCCCATTTTACATGTCGATACCGACAACAATGAAATTTATAGTAAGAGGAAAATCCGTCGAATTTTTAAATCGTGAGGGTTCAAGTCCCTCTATCCCCAATAAAAAGCCCATTTTACTTCCCTTCCTCGCTCTTTATTTATCCTCATCCTCTTTCTTTTTTTTTTTCATCAATGGCTCAGTTTAAACAAAATGAAATATCTTTCTCATTTCATTCACTCTATTCTTTCACAAATGGATACGAATATAAATCCTCGTATCTTCTTCCAATCCAATCTCATTTGTTTTGTATAGTACGATATGAACATATATGTTCAATAAATCTCCGTTATTGAATCATTCATAGTCCATATATTTTCCTTACATTTACAAAAAAAGTCTTCTTTTTGAAGATCTAATAATTTCAGGGGCTAGGTCCAATTTGTTCAAATTTAATTTTTTAGTTCTTTTCATTGACATAGATATAAGTACTCTGCTAGGATGATGTACGGGAAATGGTCGGGATAGCTCAGTTGGTAGAGCAGAGGACTGAAAATCCTCGTGTCACCAGTTCAAATCTGGTTCCTGACACGTGAATAATGAATTCGTTGAGACGGATCGGGATAGACATTCTTTACTTTCTTTTTCATTTTTATTTTTTTCCTCTCTTTTCATACTTTTCTTATTGCAAAAGTATGTTAAATTTTCGTATATATCTCAAACCTAATAGTTAAAAAAAAAAAAGAAAAATTAGCTAAAAGGATTCACTCAAAGAGTCGAAGGATAAGAATAGAAAGGATGTATTTCAGACACAGTACAAATCAACTCCGATTCTTCTCATTTTGCATTTCTTCATTTTGTCTCTTCTGTCTTTTCTTTCAAATTTCCTATTTTTTTGTCACTCTTGCGCAAATTACTTTCTGGGGTTCCCACTAAGTGATGTGCGCGGTACAAAGTTCAAGGCGCATAATTCTTTTGAGTCATCCTACTATTGTTTCTGCTCATACGAAATTTATATTCTATGATATCTTCCTAATTGGGGAAGAGCAATGAGAGCCTTTTTTTGTTGTAGCCCCTCCCTCCACAATACGAATGAAAGTCCAGTTACTCTGTTTTATCTAGAAGGGGAATGCCAAGATGCTCATTGATTGATAAAAAACCCCTTTTTTACTTAATACGACGCGACTCCAGATTTCATTTGAATTTCAATCAATGAGCATCTTGAATTTCATAGAAATTGGGCGTAATATAGTCTTTACGTAAAGGCCAGCCTATCCAACTTTCAGGCATCAAGATACGTTTCAGGCGAGGATGATTCTCATAAGAAATTCCCAACATATCATAAGATTCCCGTTCCTGAAAATCAGCACTTCTCCAAATCCAGAAAACTGACGGG